TAAATGGCCGATACTACTGGAAGGATTCCTCTTTGGATAATAGGTACTGTAACTGGTATTCTTGTGATCGGTTTAATAGGTATTTTCTTTTATGGTTCATATTCCGGATTAGGTTCATCTCTGTAGTAATCGGATGAATTGAGTTGTAGACATGAAAGCGTAGGAACTTGACGGGATTCCCTTCTTTCTTTGTCTGATTCGAGGGGAAGGGCCCGTTGGGTTCTTAAGAATCAGATTTTTTTCGTGTAGTGTAAATGGCAAGGCGGATTTCTTTTTAGGTTGTTTTAAAAAAGCCCATTCTCTGGTGCTTTTGAAAAATGAACTTTATTGATTGATTCAAAATACCCGTTCTTTGATCTTGATAGTATCTATGGATCTTTTCCAAGTTAGACGAAAAGGAAAATTACGCAAATTACCCGGAATCAATATATTTCTGTAGATTTGATATCGGACAAATACTTTCTATACTCTTACTCCATTTATATTGAGTTTTTTTTTTTTTTTTTGAGTATCTCAGATCTCAGAAAAATGGAAAGTTCATTGATGAATAAGTTCTATTTCATTTAATTAATAGAATTTCATTCATAAAATGAACTTCCCCCTTTTTTTTGTCCACTACTCTATTGTAATGTAATTGTACGTAAAAAAAAAAAAGTTCTGATACATCTGGAAAACCGCCACCAAGACTAGGAATTTTTGACGAACAGGATCCAAAATTATTAATCTTTGGACACAAGAAGGACACAAGAAAAGGAATTTTCTCTACCCTTTTCTTGTGTCCAAAGAGTAGGAAGACGAATAATCCCCCTAGACTTTTTTGTTTCCCGCATTTCGAGTTCGTTCTATTACCCGTTTATTATACGAATATCTATACCAATTGGATTCTAGTTGAAATCGAATCAAATGCCTCCCATTGAAATCTAGCAAAAACAAAAATCACATAGCAATTTGGCTAAAAAAAAAAAAATCATAAAGTAAATAAAAGGTTTTTCATAATTTCATTTTTTTTTTCATACATAATCGACAACAAGAATCGAGTTCTTTTTACGACCTTGATGTTGATAAATTCACGAGTCTAGAAATTCATTTCGGCCAATTGAACTTTCTCAAACTGTTTCTTTTTAAGAACCAAAAAGATTTGTGCCAAAACAACAGATCCCAAGAAGAACAAAAGACCTTGTACACGTAATGGATCTTGAAGTACTATTTCGGCATCTCCCTGACCAAATCCACCAACATTTGGATTACTGGTTAATGGTTGATCCAATTTGATGGATTCACCCTCGGAAACAAGAAGTTCCGGTCCTGGAGGGATAATATCAACCACTTGACGTCCATCCGACGGATCAGTGATGGATATTTCATATCCTCCCTTTTCTTTTCGTATGATTTTACTTACTATACCCGCTCCCGTCGCATTATAAACTGTATTGTTACTCTTGCTTCCGTCGGGATAAATCTGACCCCTTCCCCTATTCCCCCCTACGTATATAGGATATTTTAAGAAGTGAACATCTTTCTTAGTAGCGGGGTCGGGAGAAAGAATAGGAAAGGTGATTTCACTATATTTCTGACCGGGGACAGGCCCTATCACAAGAATATTTTTTTTAGCAGGGCGGTAGTTCAGAAAAGACAAATTTCCTATCTTTTCTTTCATCTCTGGAGAAATACGGTCGGAAGGAGCTAACTCAAAACCCTCCGGTAAAATAAGAACAGCCCCTACATTCAAACCGCCCTTCTTACCATTAGCAAGAACTTGTTTCACTTGTTTATCATAAGGAATTCGAACAACTGCTTCAAATACAGTATCCGGAAGTACTGCTTGTGGAACCTCAATATCTACTGGCTTGTTAGCTAAATGGCAATTCGCACATACAATACGCCCGGTCGCCTCTCGTGGATTTTCATAACCCTGCTGTGCAAAAATGGGATATGCACTTGCAATCGACGTATGGGTGATGATACATATCATGAGCGATACGGAAATAGATCGAGAAATCTGTTCCTTTATCCAAGCAAAAGTATTTTGAGTTTGCATAGTCTAATCATTGATCCGAAAATTTCTACAATAAGTTGGGATAGGTCGCTAGTACAGGGCCCTATCCATGATTCTGCTATTTTCTAGAATTTTACTGAAATACTCTGGGATGGAAAATCCACCGGATAGAAGGTTTTTGGATTAGAGATTACTATTGGTGGATCATTTGTCAATCATTCATTGAATGATAAATAACTACCAGTGACGGAGATACACGATTTAAATAACGGAAAATCCAATATTTAAAAATAGTATCCAGAATAACTGGAAAGGTGGAAACAAGACCAGATATAATCTGATCATTATGAACAAATCCAAAATCTTTGTAGACAGAACTAATCATTAGCTCCCACCCGTGGGGTGAATGAAATCCGATACATAAATCCGTTATTAAAAGAATCAAAAAAGCTTTTATTGTATCACTTAAGTTATATAGGAATTCCTGAGTCCAAGAGTTAAGAATAACAAGTTCTTCATTACCTAAAATAGAATAGCCGCTTAGAATAACAAAACAGATTATATTTGTTGATAAGTGGAAAATCATATGGATACGATCTTCGTTGTGTATCGTGATTAATTGAATCGTTTCTTTTTGGATTCCTATAGAAAGCTTTTGTAGATGTGTCTCCGAGTATTCCTTGAAAATTTCGTCTAAGAGCAGGATTTCTTCTAATTCTATGAACTTTTCTAGAAGATTTTTTTTTTGTATATCATTCCAAAAAATTTCGGATTGACCAGTATTCGACCAATTAGCAATCCAAGATTCCATACTTTTCATAAATGAGAGAGAAATCCCCCAAGGCAAAAAGACTATAGATGCAAGATATAAAAGGGGGGTAGGTGTTTTCTTTTTTGCCATTTTTCATCTGTGAATTGTTAATGAACCCTGTTGACTCTCTGTGATCTAATAGTTTTTTCACGCGTGAGTTCTAGACAAGGTATCAAATCTATTTTTTGTGATTTTGTTTCAATATCTAGAGAGAATACAGAAATAGATTAAGACTTCGATTCAAATTCAAATGAATAAATAAGAAAAATGAAGAAATAAGAAAAAAGAGTTTTGTTTTATAGTTATTCCAAAGAATATAGGCCGGCTTTGACTCGACTAAACGTTCAGGTGAAACTTCAGTTAAGTTATCTTATAGATTATAGAAAAAAGATTCTTGTATTTTTTCCTCTTGCTGAGAAAGCATTCCTTCTTCAGCCCAATTCTTTTTTTTTTTTTCTCAAAAGATTTCAATTGGTACGCGCAAGAAAAGGGCCAATTCCGCGGCTTTTTCTTCCATTTGTCGTGGAGTCAAATTCTCATCAGCTCGGGTCAACGGAATAGTCCCCCGGCCTCTAATATTTAGATAAAGGATACAGCGAGCAGAAATACCCTCTTTGACTTCTAGTCTAATGGATTGAATATCCTTTAGACGGAATCGAAGGAATATGCGACGGTTTTTTCCAGGGAATCCCCAACGAAAAATACAACCCCTTCCTTTCTTTCTATCGAATCGATCATAACCACTACCTACATTCAAGGAAATTGTGCACCACAAATAAGAACTAATAAAGAGACCCGCAATCCCGTAGAAAGACATCACGATCCCTTGTGGAAAAAAAAGGATTTGCTGAGACGGAAAAAAAGATATCAAATTTTTACCAAGATAACTAGAAGTTCCAACCACTAAGAATCCTAATGAACCTAAAAAAACGACAAGGGCCCAGAAAAAATTACTTAGTTTTCGAGATCCCGTTCTAACTTCTATCCATACATGTACTGATCGCCAACTCATAGTTTATTTTATTTTATTGAAATTATTGAAATTTGGGAGAATACCCCAAATTATTTTAACTTTCCTTTGCTGTTTACGAAGGAACTCTCATAAACTAGTACTAGTTTGATGTGAACTAGTACTAGTTTGAGATGAACCATTTATTTATAAGTAGTAGTAGTAAGGAATAATTCATGAAATTGGTTCAATCTAAAATAATAATAACATACCCCCCATACATATGATCCAAATATACATATCGATATACACCTAGATCCACCAACTTTACACATTTTAGTCATCAAATGATCCTGATCTATTTGAAACTAGCTAGAATTCATCTACCTATAGATCATTTTCTGCAGACATAAGAACTTTTTCGGCAGAAAAAATATTTTAGACCCTATTTCCCCCAAAAAGATCTGTGTTATGCTCCAAATCTTAGTTTCCAAAAAAAGGATGAGCCCCCGGATCTAAACAATCTTGTTTTTTTGAACATGAAGAAATAAAGAAGCCATTGCAAGTGCCGGAAATACTAAGCCTACTAAAGGCACAAAAATAGAGGGAAAATGGAAAGTTGTCATAAAATGGAGTACCTCGATTGACTATTTGCACCTGTTATTTTTTTTTTTTGAATATTTTAGATTTCTAATAATTAAAACTCTTAATTCTAATTATTACGAATTTTTAAATTCATAGTAGAGATATAAGTATCTAAAGCGGATCTATAGAAATAGAATAAGTCCAAGAAATTTAGAACTAAATAGATGGACTTATTCGTGAAAAATATGTATGACAATTTTTTATTTCTTTTTTACTTCAATTCTGATAAGCTAACTACTTGTTTCCTACAAATCCACTAATTAAATCAACTAGTTGAACTTAGCGTACTCTAGATGAGTAGAATTTGACTTCAAAGGAAAGAAGCCGTGGAACTGCAATAATTCACTAAGAACGGTTTTTAAAAGATTACGCGGTACGATTAGGTCGAATAAGCCCTTCTCGAATAAATTTTCAGTCTCTTGTGAACCTTCCGGTACTGTTATCTTCAAGAGTTCTTCAATTACTCTTTTACCCGCAAATGCAATGTAGGCGTTGGGTTCGGCAATAATGATATCTCCCAACATGCCAAAACTAGCCGTTACCCCACCGGTAGTAGGGGATGAAAGAATTGGTACAAAAAATAACTTTTCCTTTGATTGAAAATCATATAAGGCAGAGGATATTTTGGCCATTTGCATCAAGCTCAAACTCCCTTCTTGCATGCGTGCCCCCCCCGAAGCACACACTATAATAAGAGGTAGAGATTGGTTGGTAGCGTACTCAATTAAACGGGTGATTTTATCCCCAACTAAGGATCCCATACTACCTCCGATAAACTCAAAATCCATAACCCCAATTGCTACAGGAATATCATTTAGTCGACCTATGCCTGTTTGAACAGCCTCCGTTAATCCCGTCTTTGTTTGATAAGAATCAATATAATCTTCATAAGGTTCCTCATTGAATTCATCCGAATCCAATTCATCTAAATGCAATTCATCCGAATGCAATTCATCCGAATGCAATTCATCCGAATTGGATTTATCCGAATGCAATTCATCCGAATGCAATTCATTCGAATTGGATTTATCCGAATCCAATTCATCTGAATTCAATTCATCCAAATCCAATTCATCTGAATTCAATTCATCCGAATGCAATTCATCCGAATTGGATTTATCCGAATCCAAATAAGGTTCTTCCTCAATGAACCTAGATGAATTGAATGTACCCGAAACCAAATAAAGTTGCTCCGCGATTTCATCCTCATCCAATCCACGAGCCGCCCACTCCAACCCCAACTTCGGTAGCTGATTTATGAACTTCAAATCCCTGATGATATCAGAAAAATCCTCATTCCACATCAACCATTTGGACCGATCAAAATGATAATCTATAATAATTTTCATATATTCATTTTTCTTTTTTCGCAACTTCTGTAAAACTGCATATAATAGGTCACTTCTCAGTCTTTCGAGCCACATATCCCCCAGTACTTTTTGAATCGACTCCAAATACAAGTCCGCGATTAGGCGAATCAGACAATCAATTTCCGTTAGAATGTGCTTTATTGGCTTCCAATTCTTTTTCTTTTCTTCTTCTTCTTTTTGACTAAGAAAATCTCGAAGCTCCTCCTCGAGATCGCGAGACACCAAATTTTCGTCCATAGAATCCCAGGTGTCGGAATCAATCGAACTTTCGATTCTTTCTGAACTACTCATTTTCAAGTGATATTCGCAAGATTCACAAATTTTTAATTTTACAACTTGCTTATAATTTAAGTTATAACAATTTTCGCATAGAACCCACAAATGTCGATATTTTTGACTTGAATCGAGATCGTTAGATCTAGTCAAATCACCAGTGTCCCCCCCGATTTCAAGACCTTTATTAAGGTTTTCAGCCCTACTACTCGAATCTTCAGTACTATTTTCAATAGTCAAAAGATTGTCCGCCGATTTTCTTATAACTTCAAACTCGCTTGTTAATTCTTTACATTGAATGGTCATAAAATAAGACTCCCTTCCTGTAAAATGATGAATAGTTATAGCTCACTTTGATGTGGAAACGTAAGTTAAGTATGGAAACGTAAGTTAAGTATGGAAGTCTAGTTATAGTGATTGGCACTGTGATACATAATTGCTTAATTCTTCAGTATACTGAAACTTTTCACTTTGCTGTGGAAATGTGGAATCGTAGTTATAGTCATTGGGACTATGATACATAATTCCTTAATTCTTCAGTATACCGTCAATTCGAATCCCCGTCAAGCAGTATCAATTGGAATTGATCATATCCTCAATTCGAATCTTTGTCAAGATTCAATTATTATTATACGGTCAATTCGAATCTTTGTCAAGATTCAATTATTATTATATGGTCAATTCAAATCTTTGTCAAGATCAATTGACCATATCCTCAATTCGAATCTTTGTCAAGTATTCTATTGTCCATTTGTATATCTGTCAATTATTCTAGCATGAATTTGAATATATTGACATATATTCCAATTAGCTATTAGTTCTTATACGACTAAACAATCACTACTAACAAGAAGTGTGAAAAAGGATTTTCTTTTCTTTTTTTTGTGGGAATCTGGGGGTAAGACTTCACTATGATATGAATAGGATCAAATTCCTTTCATTCGAAACAGAATGATAAAGAGTTTTTTCCCGTGTCTTCGCATCGAACAACAAAAAAGAAAGATTTTTTCTTTCCTAGAACCTAGAAAGAATCTTTTCCTAAAATCTCGTCTAATAACTAAAGTAAGAATTTATGGTTCTATTACAACATGGAACAAAAAAGACAAAATGCAGGATGGGTCGAAAGGTTTATGATACTTCGAAAGAATAGACCAATCCGATCCGAAGGATCCATAGGTTTCATTGTGGATCCAAGACAACAATAGAAACACTTGAGTCTTAAATTTTTGAAGACAAATCTGCGATATCTAGAGATATAAAATATGTATTTATTATCCAAAATACGTGCAATAGAATATTTATAGTCGGCCCACCCTTTTATTTTAGTAGTAGTATAAATAGAAATAAAAGGGTGGGCCGAGTTTAATTGCAATTCAATTAATAGAACGGAGACTAATTACGTGTTATCTTAGGAATATCCTCTTATACATCCAAAGTATCTACTGGTTTAAACTCA